GTTGTTGTGTTGTTGGTTGTGTTTTGTTTTGTGTTGTATTTTTGTTTGGTTTTATGGGGTAGGTGGTTTTGGTTATAATGGTGTGTGGATGGTAGTCTGTGGGATGTAGGGGGGGTGTATGTAATTTTTTGCGACGCGCGCGTGTGAAAATGGCAAGATAAAAATAGAAGCGTAATGGGGGTGGAGGTCGGGTGGGGGAAGGAAGTTTTGTGCGATGCTGGGTTGGAGGTTCCTGTAGTTAAAGTGGTAACGGCAGTTTTTCAGGCTGCAGATCTTGGGTAGAATCCGAGCAGGAATTTATGATAAAGTTTGTACTATTTTTAGGTCTGTGTTTTGCTTTGGGTGGTTTGGCGGTTGCATCTAATCCGTCTCCCTACTATGGAGTGGTTGGGTTGGTTGTAGCCTCTATTGCTGGATGTGGGTGGTTGGTAAGTTTAGGGGTTTCTTTTGTGTCATTGGTGTTGGTGATGGTTTATTTAGGGGGTATGTTGGTGGTGTTTGTTTATTCGGTGTCGTTAGCGGCGGATCCATATCCTGAGGCTTGAGCTGATTGAGGTGTTATTGGTTATGGGGTGGGGATGGGTTTAGTTGTTATGGTGGGGTTTGTTATGGGTGGGGCGTTTGAGGTTTTAGTGGATGGTGGTACGGTGAATAGTGTGGGATTGTCTTCGGTTCGGTTGGATTTTAGTGGGGTGGCTGTGCTTTATTCGTGGGGAGCGGGGTTGCTTTTGGTTGGGGGGTGAGGGCTGCTGTTGACTTTGTTTGTGGTGTTGGAGCTTGTGCGTGGATTGTCTCGGGGGGCTATTCGGGCTGTTTAGGGGGGAAGAGAAAGAGGTTTCAGAGAGTAGTTTAGTTGAAAATGCCAGCTTTGGGAGTTGGTGATGAAGGTTTGATTCCTTTCTCTTTGAGGAGGGTGAAAGTGGTATTAAGAGTTGGTTGTGATGGGTGTGTTGATGGTGGTTTGTGAAATGTAGGAGAACGTATTTAAATTTTTGTGGAATGTGCGTGCGAAAAATGACAAGATAAAAATAAAAACGAAACGAGGATGAAAATTGGACGGGATGGAGGGTTTTAGATACAAGTCTCAGGAAGGTGAAGAAAAAAGAGGTATGTCCAGCGACCATTACATTATCCAGTGCCTATGAGGTAGACGGCGCGGGGTCCATGAATGGGGTCAAAGTGCATCAGTGTCAGAGTTGAGACGAACTTATCCAACGACCATTACACTTAGAGGGCGTTTGGGGGATTAAGTAGCTCGCCGGTCATGTGATGGACATGTCAAGAGGAAGATAACTCCTGCTACGCACTTGAAGGGTTTATTGAAAGGACGCCAGAAAAAAAAAAAAAAACAAAAAAAAGGTGACTCGGCAAAGAGGCAGGGAGTGGACCGTGCATCCAACCCCTTGTACCTGTGGGGAGCAATTGAATAGGAATTAAAAAATTTATGGTCCTGAAATTACCACGGGTGGCGCAAAAAAGCAAGTTGGGCCTCGAGGGTTAAAGGGAATGTATGCCCCTGAAGCCAATAACCTAAAGTATAACTGACGTTGAGTAGCTCGGTTCTCGTGAGAAACACGATTAATAAATAACCAGGTTCTCTGGCTTGGGAGTACGTGAAAGCTGTTGGACGAGCATTATCCTAGGAGGTGGGCGAATGTCATGACTGGGAGAATGCAAAGGAGTACTGTGGCGATACTCGTATGGAAGGTGGAGTTTTGGGCACTGAGTAGCAGTTCCGATCTTGTGTAACGCTTGTATTGGGTTATGGGGATAATGACTTGGGTTGTATGGTACCTGAGGCAAGAATGTGGTGGGGGTGATGGTGTCCGCACATATTCTTATGGGCGTAAATGTTTGAGTTAGGTTGGTAGAGAGGTTGGTTAGTATGTGGATATTCCTACATTAGTGTAATGCCTGATGGGGTAAATAAGTTAATGCAAAGTAATGCATACCCTAAGGACGCCGAGAAAGCGTCATGGGGGGGGAAGGGGGGGGGGGTTAATGGTGTTGTTTTGTTGCGAACTCTAAGAAGGGGTGTAATCTTCAATCTTTGGTTTACAAGACCAATGTTTTCATAAACTATTAGAGTTGGTTAGAGTTTAAGTATTTTGTTCTCTACGATGGATGCGATGGGGAACAGAACTAAGATGATTGTGAAGTAGGAGAACGAGGCGATTTGTCCGATGATGATGAATGGATGCTCGACTGGCTGGCTTCCTACTCAGGTAAGAATGAAGAGGTTGGCTACTAGTGTTCAGAATAGGATTTGTGATAGGGGGCGGAATGTCATTGAGCGTAGTTTGGATGTGTGTAATAGGGGAATTAGGAATAGGACCAGGACGGAGGCAGCTAGCGCCAGTACTCCTCCAAGTTTGTTTGGGATGGATCGGAGGATAGCGTAAGCAAATAGGAAGTATCATTCGGGTTTAATGTGTGGGGGTGTGGCTAGAGGGTTAGCTGGTGTGAAGTTTTCTGGGTCTCCTAGTAGGTTAGGGGAGAATAGGGCTAGGGCAGCTAGAGGGATGAATACTAGTATGAATCCTAGGATGTCTTTTGTGGAGTAGTAGGGGTGGAATGGGATTTTGTCGCAGTCTGAGGGGATTCCTAGGGGGTTGTTAGATCCTGTTTCGTGCAGTAGGGTGAGGTGGACTAGTGTGAGCCCTGCGATAAGGAATGGTAGGAGGAAATGGATGGCGAAGAATCGGGTTAGTGTTGGGTTATCTACAGAGAATCCACCTCATGCTCATTCTACTAGTGTTTGGCCGATATACGGGATGGCCGAGAATAGGTTTGTGATTACGGTAGCTCCTCAGAATGATATTTGTCCTCAGGGAAGTACATAGCCGACGAAGGCAGTTGCTATCAGGGTTAGTAGTAGGATCACTCCTACGTTTCAGGTCTCTTTGTTTAGGTATGAGCCGTAGTAAATTCCTCGGCCAATGTGTAGATAGATGCACATGAAGAATAGAGAGGCTCCGTTTGCATGTAGGTTGCGGATTAGTCAGCCAAATTGGACGTTCCGGCAGATGTGTGCTACGGAGTTGAATGCTAGGGCTGTGTCTGCTGTGTAGTGTATAGCTAGTAACAGTCCTGTGACAATTTGTGTGACGAGGCAGATGCCTAGGAGGGACCCAAAGTTTCATCAAATTGAAATGTTTGATGGGGTGGGTAGGTCAATTAGGGCGTCGTTGATGGTTTTTAGTAGTGGGTGGTTTTTACGAAGGTTGAGGGCCATTATTTGGATCTGTATGTGGACATGAGGATGATGAACGTGGATAGAGCGAAAGTGCTTAGGTAGGCCTTGATTAGTCCTGGATGTGCCTGTATGGCGGTTTTTGCTGCCGTCTGTTGAAGGCTGGCTAGGCCTTCTGGGCCTAGGAGTTTGTATCAGGAGAGGTCGATTAGGTGAGAGGCGATGTTTTGGCCTCCTGTTAGTATTATTTTTGTGTTGATGCGGTGTATTGTTGGGTTGAAGTATCCTAGAGACAAGGAGAAGTTATAGAAGGGGTTTTGTTTTGTAAGGATGAGAGTTTGGGTTATTTTTGATATTTCTAGTGCTATGGCAATTCCTAGGGCTGTGACCAGTAGGGCTGTGATTTTAATGGTTATTGGTATTGTCATGGGTGGGGTCTTTGCTGGGGGGATGTAGGAGGTGATCAGTAGTCCTGCGGTAATACTTCCTAGCGCGAGTCGAGTGATGGGGGAGGTTACTGCGGGGTTGTTCTCGTTTATTGGGGTTAGTGGGGGGATTCGGGTGAAACCGGTCTGTACGAGTACGGTTATGCGGATTGTGTATACTGCGGTGAATGATGTGGCTAATAGAGTTAGGAGGAGAGCTCATGTGTTCAGGTAGGAGGTGTTTAGGCTTTCGATGATCTGGTCTTTTGAGTAGAAGCCTGCAAGGAATGGTGTTCCTATCAAGGCTAGGTTGCCGATGGTGAAGCATGAGGTGGTTGTTGGCATTATTTTTTGGAGTCCTCCTATTTTTCGGATATCTTGTTCGCCGTTGAGGTTATGGATGATTGATCCTGAACATAGGAATAGTATAGCTTTGAAGAATGCGTGGGTTGAGATATGCAGGAATGCTAGTTGTGGGAGGTTGAGGCCGATAGTGACTATTATTAATCCTAGTTGGCTTGAAGTGGAGAAAGCGATGATTTTTTTGATGTCGTTCTGGGTTAGGGCGCACGTTGCTGCAAATAGTGTGGAGAGGGCTCCTAGGCATAGGCATAGGGTTAGGGCAGTTTGGTTGTTGGTGAATATTGGGTGGGTTCGGATGAGTAGGAAGATTCCGGCTACTACTATAGTACTTGAGTGGAGTAGGGCGGATACAGGGGTAGGTCCCTCTATGGCAGCAGGGAGTCATGGGTGAAGGCCGAATTGGGCGGATTTGCCTGTTGCGGCTAGGATGAGGCCTAAGAGGGGGAGTGTTGGTGTTTGTGATGGGGAGTGTAGTTGTTGGATTTCTCAGGTGTTTGTGGTGCAGGCTAGTCAGGCCATGCATAGGATCAGGCCAATGTCCCCGATTCGGTTGTAGAGTACAGCTTGTAGGGCGGCGGTGTTAGCTTCTGCTCGGCCGTGTCATCAGCTAATTAGTAGGAAGGACATGATTCCTACTCCTTCTCATCCGATGAATAGGATGAATAGGTTGTTGGATACAATTAGGATTAATATTGCGACCAGGAAGAGGAGTAGGTATGTGAAGAATTTTGTAATGTACGGGTCCGAGGCTATGTATCATGTTGCGAATTGTAAGATTGATCATGATACGAATAGGGCAATTGGAAAGAATGTGAGAGAGTAGAAGTCTATTTTTAGGCTGATTGGGATTTTGAAGGTTATGATGAATTTTCATTCTCATAGGGAGATTAGGTTTTCTGTTCCTGAGTAGATGTGGATTGTTATGGGGATTAAGCTGATGAAGAATGCGGTCTTAACTGTGTTTGTGATGGTAGTTGGTGAGTTTTTTAGGTTGTCCGATAGGAGTGGGAATGTGATGGGGACAATTAGGATTGCTAGAGTCGTGATTATGAATGTATTCAGGATTAGTGATAGGTCCATTACTTTCACTTGGACTTGCACCAAGATGAATGGCTCCTAAGACCACTGGATTGCTGTTATCCTTTGAAAGTAAGGGGGCTGAGGTTTTATGCTCAGATGCAAGAGTTAGCAGTTCTTGTTGGTTAAACCTCCCCTCGGCAGGTAAGAAGATTTTAACTTCTATCTTTAGAATCACAGTCTAATGTTTGGGTTGAAACTATACCTACATATGGGGATGCCGGAGATTAGGTCGGGTTTGAGAATAAGTAGGGCTATTGGGATTGTGTGTAGGGCCATGAGTAAGTGCTCTCGCGTAGAAGAGTTTTGGATGGTGGTGATGTGGGATGGTAAGCTGCCTCGTTGTGTTGTTGTTAGTATGTATAGGGTGTATGAAGCAGTTAGCAGAATTGCGGTTCCTGTCAGGATGATTGTGATTGGGGATCATTTAAACAGGGCGATTATGATAGTTAGTTCTGCTATGAGATTAATTGTTGGGGGTAGTGCCATGTTTGTTAAGTTGGCTAGTAATCATCAGGTGGCCATGAGGGGCAGGAGGGGTTGAATGCCTCGTGTTAGTAGTAGGATTCGGCTGTGAGTGCGTTCGTAGTTGGTATTGGCTAAGCAAAAGAGTATAGATGAGGTTAGTCCGTGTGCAATTATTAAGATTATTGCTCCTGAGAATGCTCATTGGGTTTGGATTATGGTTGCGGCGATGACTAGGCCTATGTGGCTGACTGATGAGTAAGCGATTAGTGATTTTAGGTCGATTTGCCGTAGGCAGATGGCGCTAGTTATTAGTGCTCCTCATAGTGCTAAGGTAATGAATGGGTAGTGAAGGTTGTTTAGTGACGGGTTTGCTAGGAGGGTGAGTCGTATGATGCCATATCCTCCAAGTTTTAGTAGGAGGGCAGCTAGGAGCATGGATCCAGCGATTGGGGCTTCTACGTGGGCTTTGGGTAGTCATAGGTGAAGTCCGTATAGGGGTGCTTTGACCATGAAAGCTACGAGGAGGGCCAGGCTGGATATGAGGCTGGATCAAGAGGTAGTTATTGATGGGTGGGAGAGTTTTAGTATAGGGAAGTATAGGGTACCGGTTTGGTTGTGTAGGTGAAGGATTGCAACTAGTAAGGGTAGCGAACTGGCGAGTGTGTAAAATAATAGGTAGATACCGGCGTTTAGTCGTTCTGGTTGGCTACCTCATCGGGTAATGAGGATTAAGGTGGGGATTAGGGTGGCTTCAAATGCGATATAGAATAGTATTAGTTCTGAAGCTGAGAAGGCTAGTAGGATAAATGGTTGGGCTAAGAGTATTGTTGTAATGAAGATTCGTTTGCGTATGGCAGGTTCTTGTTCTAGGTGGTTTTGGCTTGCTATGAGCATGAGGGGGAGGAGTCAGCAGGATAAGACTAGTAGGGGGGAAGAAATTTGGTCGACAGAGGTTCATGGAGTTAAGCCTTTGTTGGGGTAGTATGTAGGTGTAAGTCATTGTAGGCTTATGGTGGCGATTAGTAGGGCATGTGTTGTAGTGTTAGTTCAGAGATGTTTGTGTGGGGAGAGGAAGGTTAGTGGAAGGAGTATTATGGTTGGAATGATGATTTTTAGCATTGTAGTAGGTTGAAGTTGTGGAGATGGTCGGAGCCGTGAGTTCGGGCGGAGGCAACAAGTAGGGCCAGCCCAGTGCCTGCCTCGCAGGCAGAGAATGTCAGTATGAAGATTGGTAGTAGAGTGGAGGATGGTGTTTGTGTTTGGATGGGTCATATTGATAGGGCGACATATATTGACAGTATTATGCTCTCTAAACATAGCAAGGCGGAGACCAAGTGTGTTCGGTGAAAGGCTAGGCCTAGGCTGCTTAGGGTGAAGGCAGAATAGAAGCTTAGATGGAGGATGGTCATGAAGAAAGTTATAGGGTTCGAGCTATAATCTGTTGAGTCGAAATCAACTGTCTTGGTTAGACTAACTTTCTTTTATTCTGCTCATTCTAGTCCTCCTTGGATTCATTCATATACTAGCCCTAGGGTGAGGAGGAGGATGAGAGTTGAGGTTCAAATTAGGGTGGTGGTGGGGTCTTGCAGTTGGGTGGCTCATGGGAGGGGTAGCAGGAGGGCGATTTCTAGGTCAAATAGAAGGAATAAGATTGCTACTAGGAAAAATCGGATTGAGAATGGTAGTCGAGCGGATCCTAGGGGGTCAAATCCACATTCGTATGGGGATAGTTTCTCTGAGTCGGGGCTTATTTGGGCTAGCCAGAAATTTAGTGCGGTTAGGGCTATGCTTAGGATTAGGGATAGGGCTATTATAAATATGATTATGTTCATTACTCTTCTCTGGGGTTAAACCAGATTTTAAGGATTGGAAGTCGATTGTAATAAATATACTAGAAGAGCAGGAACCTCATCAGTAGATTGAGACGTAGAGGAATAGTCATACGACATCTACAAAGTGTCAGTATCAAGCAGCTGCTTCAAAGCCGAAGTGGTGGTTTGGTGTAAAATGGTATTTAATCAGGCGTAAAAGGCAGACTAGGAGGAAGGTAGAGCCGATAATTACGTGAAGGCCATGGAATCCTGTTGCTACAAAGAAGGTAGAGCCATATACTCCGTCTGCAATAGAGAAGGGGGCTTCGTAGTATTCTATGGCTTGTAGGGCAGTAAAGTAGAATCCTAGCAGAACTGTTAGGGTAAGGGCGTGAATCGCCTGTTTTCGGCGGGCTTCTGTAATGCTGTGGTGGGCTCATGTGACGGTGACTCCCGAAGCTAGTAGGATGGCTGTGTTCAACAGAGGAACTTCTATGGGATTTAAGGGTTTAATTCCTGTAGGGGGTCATTGTCCTCCTAGTTCGGGAGTGGGGGCTAGGCTTGAGTGGAAGAAGGCTCAGAAGAAACCTAGGAAAAAGAATGCTTCTGAAGTGATGAATAGGACCATGCCGTAGCGCAGGCCTTCTGGACCAGTGGGGGTGTGGTGACCTTGGAATGTGCTCTCTCGTACAATGTCTCGTCATCATTGAAGTATGACTAGGAGTGTAGATAGTAATCCGAGGATTAGGAGGTATGGGGAGTTGTAGTGAAATCATATGGTTAGGCCTGAGGTTATGAGAAGGGCGGCGGCCGCTCCTAAAATGGGCCATGGGCTGGGATCAACTATATGGTAGGAGTGTGCTTGGTGAGCCATTTGGGGTGTTAGATGTTTTCTTGCAGGTAGAGGCTTAGGAGTAGTACGAAGACGTAAGCTTGGATCATGGCTACAGCCACTTCTAGAATGGTTAGTAGGAAAAGGATTAGTAGTGTTAGGAGGGAGACTGCTGGTATTGTTGGGTAGAGGGCTACTGTGGCAGTAGAGATTAGTTGAATGAGGAGGTGACCTGCTGTAAGGTTTGCAGTTAGGCGTACTCCTAGTGCTAGTGGGCGGATTAGGAGGCTTGTTGTTTCGATTATGATGAGGGCTGGAATTAATAGTGTTGGGGTGCCTTCTGGTAGGAGGTGGCCTAAGGATACGGAGGGTTGGTTTCGTAGTCCTGTGAGTAGGGTGGCTAGTCATAGTGGGAATGCTAGGGCTAGGTTTATGGATAGTTGGGTGGTTGGGGTGAAAGTGTAGGGTAGTAGTCCTAGAAGGTTGATTATTAGTAAGAATACTATTAGTGAGGTTAGGATTAGAGCTCATTTGTGGCCTTTCTTGTTTAGTGGGGTTATTAGTTGTTTTGTGATTAGGTTAATAAATCATAGTTGTAGGGTTGAGAGTCGGCTGGTGACTCATCGATTGTCCAGGGAAGGTAGTAGTAGAGCTGGGAATGTTATTGAGATTAGGATTAGGGGGATTCCTAGGAGGTATGGACTGGAGAATTGGTCGAAGAAACTTAGGTTCATGGTCAGGATCAGGGTGTGGTGTTTGGGGTTGTTGGTTTTGTGCTGGAAGGTGGGTTTGTGGTCACAAATGATAACACCTTGGGTTGGATGATTATGGTGTATGTCAGCCATGAAGTTAGCATGATAAAAAATCAAGGGTTTGGGTTTAGTTGGGGCATGTCATTAAGGAGGGGTTAAGTCCTCTTTCTTTAGCTTAAAAGGCTAACGCTGATTCATAGCTTCTTAATGATTAGGATGACAGTAGTGAGGATCAGCTTTCAAAGTTAGCGAGGGGGGCCGATTCTACTACAATGGGCATAAAGCTGTGGTTTGCTCCACAGATTTCTGAGCATTGGCCGTAAAAGATTCCTGGGCGGATTGCTGAGAATGAGGTCTGGTTGAGACGTCCTGGGATTGCGTCGGTTTTTACACCTAAGCTTGGTACGGCTCAAGAGTGAAGCACATCGTCGGCAGTGACAATAACTCGGATTGTTGATTCTGTTGGGACAATAACACGGTGGTCTACTTCTAGGAGGCGGAAGTGTCCTAGTGGGAGGTCTGTTGTAGGTACTATGTAGGAGTCGAATGTGAGGTCTTTAAAGTCAGTGTATTCGTAGGTTCAGTATCACTGGTGGCCGATGGCCTTTAGGGTCAGGTCTGGTTCGTTGATTTCGTCTATTATGTAGAGGATTCGGAGTGATGGTAGAGCAAGTGCGACTAGGACTATGGCTGGTAGGATGGTTCATACTAGTTCGATTGCTTGTGCGTTGACTGTGTTTGATGATAGTTTTTCTGTAAGTATTAGGGTTAGAAGGTACAGCACTAGACTGCAGATGGCTAGGGCGACCATTAGAGCGTGGTCGTGGAATTGGATTAGTTCTTCTATAATTGGTGATGAAGCGTCTTGGAAACCTAGTTGTGAGTGGTTGGCCATGGTTTGGGTGTTGAGGTGTACTGGGGTTTAACCTGTAATTTAGCCTTGACAAGGCTATGTAATTGTTTTACTAACACCTCTATATGAGAAAGAAGCATAGGTGGTTATGCGGTTGGCCTGAAACCAACATATGGGGGTTCGACTCCTTCCTTTCTTGTACTTGAACAAAGGCTGGTTCCTCGAAGGTGTGGAATGGGGGTGGGCATCCGTGGATTCACTCAATGTTTGTGTTTGTTAGTTCTGGTTGTAGAGCTTTTCGTTTGGATGCGAAGGCTTCTCAGATGATGAAAATTAGTATAATTACAGCTGTTAGGGAGATTAATGAGCCGATTGAGGAAATGGTGTTTCATAGTGTGTAGGCGTCTGGGTAGTCTGAGTATCGTCGTGGCATGCCGGCGAGTCCTAGGAAGTGCTGTGGGAAGAAGGTTAGGTTAACTCCTACAAATATTACTCCGAAGTGAATTTTAGCTCATGTGGAGTGTAGTGTGTATCCAGTGAATAGGGGGAATCAGTGTGTGAAGCCAGCTAGGATGGCAAATACTGCGCCTATTGATAGGACATAGTGGAAGTGGGCTACTACGTAGTAGGTGTCGTGCAGGGCGATATCTAGTGAGGAGTTTGCTAGTACGATGCCTGTTAGTCCTCCGATGGTGAATAGGAAGATAAATCCAAGAGCTCATAGCATTGGAGGGTCTCATTTGATAGTTCCTCCATGCAGTGTAGCTAATCAGCTAAATACTTTGATTCCTGTTGGAATTGCAATGATTATAGTGGCTGATGTGAAGTATGCTCGTGTGTCTACGTCTATTCCTACTGTGAATATGTGGTGAGCCCATACAATGAAGCCAAGGAAACCAATGGAGAGCATAGCTCATACTATTCCCATGTATCCGAATGGTTCTTTTTTCCCTGCGTAGTAGGTCACTACGTGAGAGATGATTCCGAATCCTGGTAGAATTAAGATGTAGACTTCTGGATGGCCGAAAAATCAGAAAAGGTGTTGATATAGTACTGGGTCTCCTCCTCCTGCAGGGTCAAAGAAGGTGGTGTTAAGGTTGCGGTCGGTGAGTAGCATGGTAATACCGGCTGCAAGGACTGGGAGGGACAGGAGGAGTAGGACTGCGGTGATTAGGACTGATCATACGAATAGAGGGGTTTGGTATTGTGATAGGGCTGGGGGTTTTATGTTGATCGCTGTTGTGATAAAGTTAATTGCTCCTAGGATTGAGGAGATACCTGCTAAGTGAAGGGAGAAGATGGCCAGGTCGACTGAGGCTCCAGCATGGGCTAAGTTGCCAGCTAATGGTGGGTATACGGTTCAACCTGTTCCGGCCCCCGCTTCCACTGTGGATGAGGCAAGTAATAGGAGGAAGGATGGAGGGAGTAGTCAGAAGCTTATGTTATTTATTCGAGGGAAGGCTATGTCTGGGGCTCCGATTATTAGGGGTACTAGTCAATTTCCAAATCCACCGATTATGATTGGCATGACTATAAAGAAGATTATTACGAAGGCATGGGCTGTGACTACTACATTGTAAATTTGATCGTCTCCCAGGAGAGCACCTGGTTGGCCCAGTTCTGCTCGAATGAGGAGGCTTAGGGCGGTACCTACTATCCCGGCTCATGCACCGAAGATTAGGTATAAGGTGCCGATGTCTTTGTGGTTGGTTGAGAATAATCATCGGTTAATGAATGTCATAGGTAAGATGGCTGAGTGTGTAAGCGTTAGGCTGTAGTCCTTTTTACAGAGGTTCAATTCCTCTTCTTATCGACCCCGTAGTGAAGTTCACGATAAGTTGCAAACTTATAGATGTACATTGGTTGTGTGCCGGGGTCTTAGGCAGAAGCCTGTTGGTTTGGGCATGTAGCTGTTAACTATAGTGTTATGGGATCGAAGCCCATCTGTCTAGGGGTGATTTAAGGCCCTAGCTTAATTAAAGTGTCTGGGTTGCATTCAGGAGATGTAGGGTAGTATCCTGCGGGTCTTATCAGAAACTAAGAGGGTTTAACTCTTGTTTAAGGCTTGAAGGCCTTTCGGTTTAGGTAATCCTAAGTTTCTTATATGATAGAGGATAGCAGGGGGGAGATGGGGAGGAGCATGGTGGATGTGGTAGTTAGGATTGCAATCAGGGTGCTGATTGGTTTGTTGGTATGTCATTGTTTTGTGTGGTTAATGGTGTGTGGGGGGAGTGTGATTGTTGCACAGTACGCGAGACGGAGGTAGAAGAACAGGCTTAGCAGAGAGAGGAGGGAGATTGTAGTTGCCGCAACGGCTATGTTTTGTTTGGTTAGTTCTTGGATGATGAGTCATTTAGGAAGGAACCCTGTTAGGGGGGGAAGGCCTGCTAGGGACAGCAGTGCTAGAAGTAGGGTGGCGCTTAGTGGTGGGATTTTTGTTCATGTAGTTATTAGGGTGGATAATTTTGAGGCCTTGATTGAGTTTAGGGCTAGGAATACAGTTGCAGTTATTAGTGCGTATAGGTAGAAGTTCAGTAAGGTAAGTTTGGGGTTGTAGGTGATAATGATGGCTATTCATCCTAGATGAGAGATGGAAGAGAAGGCCAGAATCTTTCGAATTTGTGTCTGGTTTAGTCCTATTCATCCCCCTAGGGCGGTGGAAAGAAGGGCTATGCAAGTTAGCAGGGTTGAGTTTAGTGATGGGGATGTTATGAATAGCAGTGTGATTGGGGGGAATTTTATTATTGTAGATAGGAGGAGACCGGTAATAAGGGGAGATCCTTGTAACACTTCGGGGAATCAAAAGTGGAATGGAACTAATCCTAGTTTCATTGCAATGGCCGAAGTTAGGATTAGGCATGACGTTGGGTGAGTGAGTTGGGTGATGTCTCATTGTCCAGTGTATCATGCGTTGGTCATGCTAGAGAATAGGACCAGGGCTGAGGCTGTTGCTTGGGTCAGGAAGTATTTGGTAGCGGCTTCGATGGCTCGTGGGTGGTGGGATTTGGAGATTATTGGGAGAATAGCTAGGGTGTTGATTTCAAGGCCGGCTCAGGCTATGATTCAATGGTTGCTGGAGATTGTGATGGTTGTTCCCAGAAGTAGGCTGATGGTGAAGATTAACTTTGCTTGGGGGTTCATTAGCAGGGGAAGGGGTTGAACCATCATTTTCGGGGTATGGGCCCGATAGCTTGTTTAGCTGACCCTACTAGAAAATAATATAAAGGAAGTATGGAGGGTTTTGATCTCTCTAGTGTGGGTTCGATTCCTACTTTTCTAAGTTGGCAGGAAATGAGAGGATTGGTGCACCTCTATGTTCACTTTATCATAGTGACCCTTTAAATGTTCAGGCACATTTCCTTGGTCATCCTTAGGTGTGGTGGTAGGCCCGCATAACAGATTGGTATGCTGGTGTGTCATAGGCATAGCGCTAGTGTTAGTGGGAGGAAGTTTTTTCATAGGAGATGCATTAGTTGGTCGTATCGGAATCGTGGGTAGGAGGCACGGATTCATAGAAATCCTGCTGTTAGGAGAAGGGTTTTTGTGGCTAAGACCACGGGGAATAGTTCTTGAGGGGGGTTGAGTAGGCTGGGGTTGAAGAATAGGATGGTGGTTAGTGCATTCATTAATATGATGTTGGCGTATTCGGCTAGGAAGAATAAGGCAAATGGGCCGGCTGCATATTCTACGTTGAATCCGGAGACTAACTCTGATTCCCCTTCTGTTAGGTCGAATGGGGCGCGATTTGTTTCAGCAAGCGTAGACACATATCATATTATGGCTAGGGGTCAGCATGGGAAGATTAGGTATATGGGTTCTTGAGTAACTGCAAGGGTGCTTAGGGTATAGCTGCCGCTAAGGAGGATGATGGATAATAGGATGATTGCCAGAGTGACTTCGTAGGAAATGGTCTGGGCTACAGCTCGTAATGCACCAATTAGGGCGTATTTTGAGTTGGAGGCTCAGCCCGATCATAGGATGGAGTACACGGCTAGGCTTGATATTGCCAGTATAAATAGTAGGCCCAGGTTGAGGTCGGCGAGGGAAAATGGTAGGGGGAGTGGTATTCAAATCGAGATAGCCAGAAGTAGGGCTAATACGGGGGTTATGAGAAATAGGATGGGGGATGATGTTGATGGTCGGATGGGTTCTTTAATAAACAGTTTTACTCCATCTGCTAGGGGTTGGAGAAGTCCAAATGGGCCGACGATATTTGGTCCTTTGCGGTTTTGTATGTAGCTTAGTACCTTGCGTTCTACTAGGGTGAGGAAGGCAACTGCGATCAAGATTGGGAGGGCGTAGGAGAGGGCTATAATGAGGTTGATTAATGTTGGATGGTTAGTCATGGATGGAGGTTAGCTAGGGAGAGGATTTGAACCTCTGAAATAAAGGACTTAAGCCTTTTGCATTTGCCGAGCTCTGCCACGCTAGCTGGTCCTTTTCTAGGACGTGGTGTGATGTGATAGCCTTTTGTAGTTTAGTTGTTTTCACTACTTAAGGCGGGGGCTTGCTTGTGGTATTGGCCCCGCTTTTCCTATCCTTTCGTACTGGGAAGAGCTTGTCATAGATAGAAACCGACCTGGATTGCTCCGGTCTGAACTCAGATCACGTAGGACTGTTAATCGTTGAACAAACGAACCCTTAGTAGCTGCTGCACCACTAGGATGTCCTGATCCAACATCGAGGTCGTAAACCTCCCCGTCGATATGGACTCTTGGAGGAGATTGCGCTGTTATCCCTGGGGTAGCTTGGTCCATCGATCAATTATATTGGGTCTGGTTACTATTAGTACGTTGAGGAGTTGCTCTTCAGTCTAGAGGGATGGTCTAGTGTTTGGAGGTTTTGTTTTGCTCCAAGGTCGCCCCAACCGAAAAAATGCAGACCAGTCGCCCGTGGGTTAAGTGAGCCCGGGGTGGGTGTGTATGTATGTTGGGGTGGTTGCTGTTTTTGAAGTTCCACAGGGTCTTCTCGTCTTATGTAGTTATCCCTGCTTTTGCACGGGGAGATCAATTTCACTGATTGCCTGTAAGAGACAGTTAAGACCTCGTTTAGCCATTCATACTAGTCCCGATTTACGGGACAATTGATTGCGCTACCTTTGCACGGTTAGGATACCGCGGCCGTTAAACATTATGTCACCGGGCAGGCATCACCTTCAATACTTGTCTGTTGGTTTGCTGAAGGCTATGTTTTTGGTAAACAGTCGGGCCCTGATGGTTTGCCTAGTTCCTTTTACAGGTTTTAATCTTTCTCACGGACGCTCCTATGTCGGGTTAACAATGTACTTAATACTGTGCTTGTTTGATTTGTCGTATATGGGGGTTGTTAATAATGTACGGATGTAAGCTTGCGTCGGAGAGGGAGGACCCTAGTTACTCATTCTAGCATTAATTCTCCTATTGTTATATAGGTTGGCCTGTTAATGGGGAGGGAGTCATGTTGTTTTGATATTTTTGAGGTGTTGAGCTTTAACGCACTCTTTGTTGATGGCTGCTTGAGGGCCCACAGTAAGATTATTAAGGTGTTATTTATCCGCTCGTGGAGATTGTGTTCTTTTTTAAAGGAGCTGTCCCTCCTTTAAATAGCCCTTAATTCGCTTCATTGGGGTTTGTGAATTTCCTTGGAGAAGAATTAAGAGTGAACTTAGATTCGTTTCACAGGCAACCAGCTATCACCCAGCTCGATTGGCTTTTCACCCCTACCAGCAAGTCATCCCACTCTTTTGCAACAGAGACGGGTTCGCTCAATAATAGCTGCTCGCAGGTAGCTCGCTTGGGTTTCGGGAAGGCAAACTTAAATTCATTTTGCTTGGTTTTTCTTGCTAGACCATGATGCAAAAGGTACAAGGGTTGATCTTTGCTGTTTTTAGCTTGTTTTTTTCACTGTTATTTCACCTTTCCCTTACGGTACGTGGTCTCTATCGCGTCAATGGTGTCTTTTCTATCGCCTATACTGGGACTGGTAAATGCTTTAGTTAGGTGTTTGGAGTAGCTTTGTTATTCTATGTCATGTGTATTGAGCTAGGATCTGGCATCAAGACGATCTGGAGTGAACAGATATCTTTCAGGTGTAAGCTGAATGCTTTCGTTAAGGCTACGTCTTGGTGTCCTAAGTACACCTTCCGGTACACTTACCTTGTTACGACTTACCTCATCTTCGGCTGAATAGCGTATTAAGTTATGGGGGGGGGGGGTCGCTTTTGAGGAGGGTGACGGGCGGTGTGTACGTGCCCCAGAGCCGGCTTAAAGAGGGCTCGATTCTCCCTCTTTACTGCTAAATCCTCCTTCTAGGGACAGTTTCATATCCCTTTCCGTAATGTTCTATTCTAGAAAATGTAGCCCATTGCTCCCATTCCATGGGCTATACCTTGACCTGTCTTGTTAGCGTGTGTAGGGCTATTGCGTCCACTGTTGGGCCTTCAGGTTGGGTGGGCTGGCGACGGCGGTATATAGGCTGATTTTGGCAAGGAATGGTTAGGTATATCGTGGATCATCGATTATAGAACAGGCTCCTCTAGGTGGGTTTGGGACACCGCCAAGTCCTTAGAGTTTTAAGCGTTTGCGCTCGTAGTTCTCGGGCGGATGCTCCGGTAAGATCGAGCATCAAGATTTAGGGCCAGGCATAGTGGGGTATCTAATCCCAGTTTGGGCCCTGGCTTTCGTGGATTTCAATCAATCGTTGGTCTAAGATTTTCTTTGAATAGTGGCCTTATGAGCATCTTTGGCTTATGACAGCTCAGTTGCTTTTTGATCTTAGTTACTTGGATAGCATGCTACCACACTTTACGCCGTTATAAAGTTAATTTGGGTCTCCTGTATGACCGCGGTGGCTGGCACAGGATTTACCGACCCTGAATTGCTATGACTAAGTCAAGTTTTCACTCATGGCTTAATATTAACTACTGCTGAGAACCCGTGGGGGTGTGGCAATTGCAAGGCGTCTTGGGCTACAAATTTGGTGTGCCTGATACCCGCTCCTATTGACCTGAATTCAGGGTGCCTAGGGCTTCTACACTGGAGTGCGGATACTCGCATGTATATATCTAGCAACAACTAACAGTAAGGTTAGGACTAAGTCTTTTGTCCTTGGGTGCGTGTAGCAGCCATCTTGACATCTTCAGTGTCATGCTTTTGTATAAGCTACAGGGAC